GATGTGCGAATACCGGTTCTTTTGGAATGTACCGCTTGTGTTCGAAACGGTGTTAATGTTAATAAGGCATCAACGGGCATTTCCAGATATATTACTCAAAAGAACCGGCACAATACGCCTAATCGATTGGAGTTGCGAAAATTCTGTCCATATTGTTACAAACATACGATTCACGGGGAGGTAAAGAAATAGATCGAACCGAGCACCTGCGCCCTTATCTATCTTACAAGGAAAAGGAAAAAATGACATTATATATATAACATATTTAACATAGTTAAAGATAATTATAAACAAACCAAATCCTATTTTTTTATTCTAATTAGAGATACGGCTGAAATAGGATTTTAGGGATAAGAAATAAACTAACCAAACCATGGATAAATCCAAGCGAACTTTTCTTAAATCCAAGCGATCTTTTCGTAGGCGTTTGCCCCCGATCCAATCGGGGGATCGAATTGATTATAAAAACATGAGTTTAATTAGTCGATTTATTAGTGAACAGGGAAAAATATTATCTAGACGAGTGAATAGATTGACCTTGAAACAACAACGATTAATTACTATTGCTATAAAACAAGCTCGTATTTTATCTTTGTTACCTTTTCTTAATAATGAGAAACAATTTGAAAGAACCGAGTCGACCACTAGAACTCCTAGTCTTAGAGCCAGAAAAAGATAGGTTTACTCTTTATTCACTTGAATTCGAATTCCCATCCGAACTCAAACGGGGATTGATATTTTGTTGGAAAAATCCAAGAATCCGGATTGAATTCTCGTGTCGTAAGAAAACAAATAATAATCTGGGAAGAATAAATTTTTTTATTTAACTTGTTGATTCATATTTATTTTGACTACTTTCTCATATTTTATCATATTCTATTCATTTTTATTCGACCTTCCCGGAGTTCATTCTCCGGGCAACTCCGTTTAACCGGTGGATTCCTTCCAACCTACTTCTTTTATGATCTCATTGGAAATCATATAAAGACAATTCCTATTTGATATAGCTATTTGTGCAAGTATTTTACGATTAAGAAGCAACTGTCTCTTGTACAGACCGTTTATTAATCTACTATAACTATAGCATACCCCCCTTTCACGAATTGCTGCATTTATTCGAGTGATCCACAAACGACGAAAATTGATTTTTTGCTTATCCCTATCCCGATGAGCCGAAACCAAAGCTCTTATTTTTTGTTGAGTAATAGTTCGAGTAAGTCTTGAATGAGCCCCCCGAAAGCTTGATGCAAATAAACGAATTTTTGTTCTACGTCTCCGAGCGATATATCCCCGTCTAATTCTGGTCATTGAATAAATGAAACTTTCACGAATAACTAATAGATTTCCTTTCTTTCAGTTATTCTTTTGCCCCTTTCCTAGTATATTAATAACAAAACGGATTTTTCCAATGTATAAACTAAAAATTCCAACGGCTTTGGCTACTATAACCTTCCCAACCACGATTTTTTCTTTTTTATAGGCGTTTCGCCTCGAAATACGAAATTGTACTAGACTAGGTATTAAAAATAAATAAAAAAAATAGCAATGATAAAGAAATAGTGGATTCCATCGTTTCTATGGTTACTTCTTAAACGGTGAGGTCTTCTCTATACACCGGAGCCTTTACTTCATTTAATCAATGTTATTGCTAACTTGTATAGTTCACATTCTTCGGCTCTACCCATGAATTATCCAGTAATAGGTCTTTCACAACGAGCTCTACCTATACAGTAACGGTATTTAATTATGAAGGTTGGCTGGGTAGCTGACCCTGTTAGTCCGTTCTTGCAAGAGGGGTCTATATTAACTAAGATTTCCTCCGCTTAATGGATAACCATTTGCTACCAATGGAGAATTGCTTCTCATCTTGAATTGAGGTGAGTGGATTTACACCAATAGAAACCATAAATTTCATACACAATAAAAGGGATATGCTCCATTTTCTTATTTTTAGATAGGAAATGTAGTTCGTTTTCCGTTCTATCCTATTTGATCATTGATATTCGAACATGGCTCTCTTTCCTTTGTTCTAGTTCATGATCTGAACGAGTCGCACATACACCCTAGTACATGTTCCTCGACGCTGAGGGCATCCCCGAAGCGCGGGGGATTTTGTGACATTTCTAATTGGCTGTCTTGTATTTCTAATAAGTTGTTTAATCGTTGGCATGTTGAATCATATACATAATGGACTGGTTTAGATCGATCCTAACCGCATGATTATGAATTCCTTTTATTGAATAGAATAGTAAATAAAAGTCATAATATATTAATATGAAACTCGGCAGGGGTAATTTAAAATCACGAATTGATGCGAAATCCAGGCTATGCTATTGTCATTCAACCGCTACAAGATCAACAATTCCATAAGCTTGGGCCTCTGTTGCTGACATAAAAACATCTCTTTCCATGTCTTCGGAGACAACCCATAGGGGTTTGCCCGTTCTTTGTACATAAACCCTTGTCAGGGTTTCACGTAGTTTCAGCAGTTCTCCCACTT